ATTTTTTCCTATAGAACCTCTAGGAACAAGAAGATTTAATCGGAAATATCGACAGATTCTTGCGGAGTCCAAACCAAAGAAATATGAAAAATGAAATAAAAAAAGATCCACTGTTCTAATTTCATCTCTATCGAATTTGAATATCAGAATAGTTGATATAGTTCTGATTCAATGGGTTAGGTCTACTTACTTTTTATTTTGTTGATTTATAATCTTTCCGATTGATTTGGATTGGAATAATAGAAAATAGGAATATCTGGCAATTAAAGGGGATGACTTAATATAATAAAATAATAAAAAGATGTTCCACTTTCTAACTAGAATTACTATATTAGAATTCATAATTCCATTTTCTAATGAAATTCTACGATTCCTTAGTTTTTTTATTACAAATATCAACAATATCTCTATTCTCTCTTCAAATATGAACACTACCGCTGGAGTTTTATGAAAAAGCAAAAAGCCCCTTATCGGATTTGAACCGATGACTTACGCCTTACCATGGCGTTACTCTACCGCTGAGTTAAAAGGGCCCCGTTTGATTCAATTCCTGAATAAGGAACTAGTCACTATGAGTCTAGTGGATATATTTATTACTGCATATACTTATTATATGAAATTCGAATATATGTACATAGGTACATTTTATCCGCATAGCGGCTCATTAAGGAAAAAGAAATTGGATTTACCTAGTGAGTATAGTATAGGTAAAATGATTTATTGATATTGGATTTGCTAAATATCCATATCAATGGAATGAATTATTTCAAAACCGATTCTAATTGAATTGATCCTCATCATAACGAAATTCATTTGATTGATACATGTACCCACCAATTCAACATAGATACAAGATTTTTCATCGAATCGTTGATAAATGGATTCAATTTGTCCCTCAACCAAATTCTTATCGAAAAACTATTTTTCAATAACTTGTTGATCCCTAGCCCTCTTCCCGGATTTCCAGATTGATTATCGTTTTTTAATTTCCCGGCTTAGTGTGAGATAGAAATATGCCCACCGAATCTTAACAATGAATGAAAGTGAAAGAAATGAAGTTTAACCCCCTCGCCTTTTCCGGCAAACCAATCATTCCCCGAAAGGCTCCTATCGTTCTTTCGTATTACTTATTTTTCTATTTTTAGAATTCTAGAGTGGCGATTGGAATGAACAATTTCTAAATGAAAATGATGAATCAAAAAATTCTATGGAATTCTGAAAGACGGAAAGATCCTTCTGATTGAGTCATATCATTCCATTATATTGACAATTTCAAAAAACTGTTCATACTATGAACATAGTATAATGGCGGTCGGGCAAGTATGCCCCCATCGTCTAGTGGTTCAGGACATCTCTCTTTCAAGGAGGCAGCGGGGATTCGACTTCCCCTGGGGGTAGGGTACTACGAAAGGAAGTTGATCGTGGATTATCAATAAAGACTGAAATTGATTCTTCCTGGGTCGATGCCCGAGCGGTTAATGGGGACGGACTGTAAATTCGTTGGCAATATGTCTACGCTGGTTCAAATCCAGCTCGGCCCAATAATTCGCCGATCCACCATGAAATGATGTAACCATTTGTTGTTCTCCGGAAATGCCCGATGCGTTCTGATACGGAAGAATCCAAATCTGATACATCCCTACCGCTATTTATTTTATTACGTATTTTTTCCACAAATTCAGATCTTGCTAATGATCTAGATTCATATCAAGATCTGTAAGTATAAAGTCTAAATAAAAAAGAAAAAGGAGTCTTTTTGAAAGATTGATTTTCAATCGATTTGGCAATAACGAACAGATTACTAGTAATCTGTGTCGATCTCGCTAAAGTGCATATCCATATAGATATCAATATATTAGTCCCGCCTCTGCCAGTTAGAACAAGACAATTCTAATCTAAAATCGAAATAGAAAGGGTTTGAATGAAATCGTAAGAATATGCATGCTGTACGCTTTTTTTTTTCCTGGGATTGTAGTTCAATTGGTCAGAGCACCGCCCTGTCAAGGCGGAAGCTGCGGGTTCGAGCCCCGTCAGTCCCGATGGATAGAAATCCAATAAAAAATACATCAATTCATTTCTTCTGTGAAAGGGAGTCAAAATAACAAACAGAATCTCATTCCTAGCAGGGATCTCTCTTTTTTTTTTGTTTCACATTTCTCATCAAACCAATATGGTAATTTCCACTTCTTCAACTAATACTGATTGATGGAAAAGAAACATATGTGGATTAGTACAATTATTAGTAGCGTCATATTCAGGATTCCAAGAGAAAGAGATACCGTACTACTAGACCTGTTTTTTCGATTCCTCCCTATCTGTGTAATGAAATAGAGTACTATAGAATATGTTTACTACGAACACACACAAATGGAATTTGCACGATACAAAAAAAAATGGAACGCAGTTCCTTTGATTTTGATAGAATACTTTAGGATTAAAAGTATATCCTTTTCTGGCTCCGATTATGTATAACCTCAAGTACTAATTTCAATTCCTAATTATTTGCATTTTAAACAATCTATCTCATTCAAATTTCACACTGAACTTTTGATATATGTTTATCCTATTACTAATCGAAGGATGAGAATATTAAAAAAAAAAAGAAGATCAAACAAAGATTCCCTCTCTCTTATCGAGGGAATCTTTGTTTGATCTTCTTTTTTAGTAAAGGTTCTGCCGAAGAAAGAAAACAAATTCTTACAATAAAAAAAAAAGTAAAGGAATTTTGGATTGGATCAGAAATCGAATTTTTAATTTGGTATGGATAAAAGATCTTCCTATGTTATACTATTCAATTCTTGACGATGAATCGATTTGATAGCTCAGATATTGTTATTCATGATATTGATCCGATTCGATATCATCGAGATGTAATTTATACCATTGAATTTACCGACGAAAGATTTATCATCTCTATGGGATTAAATCCCGAGTTATTGCGAATTAAAGAGAAATCTAACGATGAGATTATGGAAGTAAATATTCTCGCATTTATTGCTACTGCACTGTTCATTCTAGTTCCTACTGCCTTCCTACTTATAATTTACGTAAAAACGGTAAGTCAAAGTGATTAATTTGACTTAAACTTGACTTCTTAGTTCTTATGAATGAAAAGAAAGGATGGAAGAAAAAAATGAAAAAGGATTTCAATTTCGCGTCTTACTCTTAAATTCTTAAATGAGATGATCGGACTAGAATCAGCAGTATTCTATGAAATCTGATAGTATGGTAGAAAGAAATCAAATCGATTTCTTTCTACCATACTATCTTTTATTGTAATGTATAAAGTTTTACTCTATAAAGATAGAGGTTTAATATGGATCAATTTACAATATCTATCTTCATATATATAGAATATCAATCACATATATGTAATGTACATAGCGTCCCAATTTTTTTCTTTGTTTCATCTATTTGATTTGTATTGGTTCCAATCAATCAGAAATAATCAAAAGGCAACTCTTATTCTTCCGATTCGAATTTCTAGATTTCTGATTATTTTCAAGACCAATCCCGGTATCATATTAAAAAAGATCAAATAATCATCTTTTTAGCATTCCGAAGAAGTAATTGATTAAATAGTTGACAGATGATCCAGGGGTTCTATGGCAAACTTTTTCCTATTTCGAAAAGATTAGTAAAACCCAACTGATTTTTAACGTTTGAACCATGATATGAACTGAAAGCATAAATCCAATTTCGAAACTAAAATAATAAACCAAATAATAAAACAAGCGGTAAGCACGTAATATGTGACTCGCTTAAGGCAACGGCAATATCTTATTATGTGTAGTATCTCCTTAGACAATTACTATGTCTATCTTGTTTCCTATAGAGAGTGTGTATCCCCTTAATAACTAATAAAAAAACGGATTTATTTTCTCTTTGAAAAAAGTGAAAATGAAAAGGGGGGGAATAAATAAAAAACGGGTTCCGCGGTTCCTCATTGTCCATATATAACTTTGGTAAGAGCCAGTTCATCGAAATCGAAATTTTAGAAAGAATTCGGTTGGAATAAATTTCCTATTATTTGTATTCCCTTGACTTTAAAAATACGAACATGGGAATAATTCAAATATTTGTTTAATTGAAAGAGTATTTTCTATTGCTATATTATCCATAGAATACATTACTCCACTCGAATACACTATAATTCCGAAATGCAGATATTTTTGAATTCCATTTAGAAATGGAATTAATGAATTAAATATAAAAATTCAAAAAATTTCAGAACCCACAATTGATACAGTTTTTTATTTTAGTTTTTTCCCTTAACTCAATTACAATTAGTAGTACCTTTAGAGTCCACTTCTTCCCCATACTACGAGTGAAAGGGAAAATGTAAAGACTACCATTAAAGCAGCCCAAGCGAGACTTACTATATCCATGTAAATTATGTCTCCTATCTCTATCAATATGAATGAATTATTTCATTATTGTTATTGTTCACCAATAATAGTGGAATCACTGGCACAGAGTCAAAAAGGGATTCTGGCCTAACATCATTGACGAAAGAATCCAATAAATCCAATTATAACATCTAACAAGTTCTTATATGATTTCTAGTAGAATCAGAAAACATTAAGCACAAACAAAATATCCGGAGACACCCTTGAAAGTATTAAGGGAATGAATGTTACTAACAGGTAGGAATAATAAGACCTATGCTTTACCCTCCATTTCATTAAGTAAAAAAAAATATAGAATCAAGATAGATCACTTTGCATACTCTTATTTCCATTTGATCTAATCCTTACCGTCTCCCGATTGTCTCTGTAAAACAATCGGAAGACATCCGATTAAATTCTTTCACTAGGGGTTACCGAAAAGAAAGAATTTTTTTTACTTTTTTCTTTTCTTTAATAAATACAAAAATGAATTGAATATTTAAAATTTTTTAATATATTAATATATAATTAATTAGAATATTTTTTTGAATATAATTTTAGAATATAATTATATATATTTTTATATTTTTCTTTTTTTATATAGTTTTAGAATTCTAAAACTATATAAAAAAAGAAAAAAAAGAAAGCCAATTAGCTATTCAATCTAACTAATATTGAATAAATGCAGGAGCGCTCATATACTTTCATGAGTCTGTATACAAAGTTTATTCCGCCCCTTCCCCAACTAAAAATGGAATTCGATTCCCTGCCCGACCTATCCCTATCCAATCTAATTCAAGACCCAGTCAGTAGACGGACACTACATTAGTAGTGGAGTGGAAAGGACTATCATATCAAGATTTACCGATTTCTTTTCACTACTAGAATCTTTCTTGAATCCGAGACGCAAGGATTTATAGCATTTTAAAGAATAAAACCTGCAGATGCTTAGAATTTAGAATCAAGCAAGTCTCAAGAGTCCTTTTCCCCCGCTTTCTTCTGCTGGAAAAAGATTGTCAAGTTTTATATCAAATCAACAAAACGGAATAAACTATTTTGTCGATCAGGCGACACCCGGATTTGAACTGGGGAAAAAGGATTTGCAGTCCCCCGCCTTACCGCTCGGCCATGCCGCCAAAATGATACAAAAAAAATATATGAGAATACCCCAAAAAAGGGGGTTCTAAACTTCTTTTTTTTATTTGTTTGTATCTTCAATTCTGTTTTCCTTAATCCCATTCTTAAAAGAAACCCTTCCACCCTTTTTTCTATTGAAAAAACAAACGTGCACTTTCAGTCAAAAAAGTTCAAATTCAGGACAAATCGGAACCATTAACTATTAATTCATGAATTATTCTTGAATTTGAATTTAAAAGAAAATGGTTTTTTCCTAATGAGATAAGAAACTCCAAATTGAGACATAACTAATCAGTATTGATTTTTCAAGAAAAAAAATCCTTTTCCATTTCAATTATAACAGCAATTATCAGTATATGTAAACCCTAGAACATAAATTGTTCCACAGATATTATCTAATCGGGTATCTTATCCGTATATAATGCCTATAAGGGAATTTTCAGGAAATTATTGTGCTTCCCAATTTTTCATTAAATAGATTGAATAGAAAATTCAAATTTAACATGACATGTGCTGTCCCGAACGAATAGGACTGCAATAACGGAAGAGACATCTATATAGATAGCTATAGCTAGAGTTATATCTGCGCATGTTTAAAAAATCCAAGCCTTATTACGCACTTCAATCGTATTCTACAAATTCTACTAAAAAAATAGGTAAAAATCTCTCTCTTCTCTGCGAATTCGAATTCTTTTTTGAACAATGGAATCCGTGAAAAGGTTAAGTGCTAAAAAAATAAATTCTATATTGTTTCTGATTATTAGGTCTTTATCTTATCGAACAGATCAAATCCCGAATTCATTTATTTTTCTGGTATCCAATCAAATTGGAATATGTAATATCATAATAATGGTAGAAATGGAATCCATTTTTGGTTCGGATATTCTTTAAAAAACTCCATAAGTCTAAGTCTAGGTTGAATTTTTCAATTCCTTTCCATTTAGAATTTATATTCTATCCGTTTGTTGCAAATTCCAATTTGAGTATAAAATTATTCTATTTATTCCTCTGTTCTTCATAGATATTTGATACATTCCATATCCGGAGTTAGGTAAAATTTCATGCGATTCAGTAAAAAAAATGGAAATTCCATTATTTCTAAATCGATTCATATGATTCGATTAAGAATGGGAGCAAATAGTGGGATATTTTCTATAAATGGGGAAAGTGAAAATGCTTGGGGGTGGAAATGCGGGAATGTCTACAATACCCGGGTTGAATCAGATACAAATTGAGGGTTTTTGTAGGTTCATTGATCAGGGCTTAACAGAAGAACTTTCTAAGTTTCCAAAAATTGAAGATACAGATCAAGAAATGGAATTTCAATTATTTGTGGAAACATATCAATTGGTAGAACCCTTGATAAAAGAAAAAGATGCTGTATATGAATCACTCACATATTCCTCTGAATTATATGTATCCGCGGGATTAATTTGGAAAACTAGTAGGGATATCCAAGAACAAACGATTTTTATTGGAAACATTCCTCTAATGAATTCCCTGGGAACTTCTATAGTAAATGGAATATACAGAATTGTAATCAATCAAATATTGCAAAGCCCCGGTATCTATTACCGGTCAGAATTGGACCATAACGGAATTTCGGTCTATACTGGCACCATAATATCAGATTGGGGAGGAAGATTAGAATTAGAGATTGATAGAAAAGCAAGGATATGGGCTCGTGTGAGTAGGAAACAGAAAATATCTATTCTAGTTCTATCATCAGCTATGGGTTCGAATTTAAGAGAAATTCTAGAGAATGTTTGCTACCCTGAGATTTTCTTGTCTTTCCTAAATGATAAGGAGAAAAAAAAAATCGGGTCAAAAGAAAATGCCATTTTGGAGTTTTATCAACAATTTTCTTGTGTGGGCAGAGATCCGGTATTTTCTGAATCTTTATGTAAGGAATTACAAAAAAAAATTTTTCAACAAAGATGTGAATTAGGAAGAATTGGTCGGCGAAATATGAACC